TAGTACTTGGCGCGGTTATTGTGCTTAAATAATTTTTATGTTTTTTAAAATACGGAACCATATGAATAACGGAGAAACTCCATGAAAGAAAAATTAATGATTCATATAAATCACTTAACGGGAAATGTCCCGAATAAATCCAACGAGTGACTAATAAGCCTGTTATACAGAAAAAAGTAGCTATCATGCCTTTTTCTGACGAATCATATAGTCCTACGATTTCATCGACCGATAAGCTTATCAAAAAAATAGTAATTACTATTGAAATGATCGAAAAGGATATATGAGTTAATATATGTTCTAAGGTGGAAAATATCATAAATTTATTTTTATTAAAATGAAAAAGTGGGGTAAACCAATTCTACGGAATTGAAATCAGGAATTGAATTTATTATAGGACTTATTCCATTTGTTTTAGAAGATGCCATGCCGCCACTCGGACTCGAACCGAGATGCTCTAGCACTGCTTCCTAAGAGCAGCGTGTCTACCGATTTCACCATAGCGGCGTACTCGAAATAATAATAATCTATTATTATTTAATCGTCGAGATTGAAGGAGTCAATTAATTTTTTTTTTTCATTTTCATTCAAAGTGATGAGAAAAAACTCGTTTCGTTTCAATATGGATTGAAGCGTTCCCCATAAAAATCTTTATTATCATTTCATTTTTAAATTTTAAAATTCATTTCTCATTTATCTGATTTTATAAATCGAAGATGCACTTTTTTTATCAATGAACAAAAAAAGTCTTTTTATGGATCACAGTACAGTGTGACATTCAAAATTTTTTTATTTAACTATTTGTAGAGCTTTATATTAACCCTTAGGCCTTAGGTTGGTTTTTCGTCATGTAAAGAATTTTATTTAGGATTTCGAAAACTAATTCGATATTGGACTGAACTGAACATTTTGTCTAAGAAAAAACTTTTTTTGTAATTTTATTATTTATTATGATGATATGACAGATAATTGTACCGATGAGGAAAATAAGAATCCCCACCGGATAAAACATATTCAAAAAAAAGTGAAACCTTGTATCTTTTTTTTTTTTTAAAAAAAAAAAAAAGTACCATTTTCAGATTAAGATTAGTTAATCTAGTGTTTGACTATTTAATTGTCGTACAAAAAAAACTTTTTGAATTCCCGGTAGAAAGAGACTTCGCTAAGGAAAAAGCTTTCAACGCTGCCCGATATACCTTCTTTTTCCAAATGTTTTTACGAATACGTTTTTTTGATATAGAAGTACTTTTTTTTGGAACTGCCATGAAAAATTTGAAAAAAAGTTATTCATTTCTCTAGTTGAATGTGAAAGACATCTATTGGTCAAACAATTCCATTTTTTCTTTTTTTTATATCTCTGTCTATTTTCGTCGTGCTATATTTATACATGTAACAAAATACACCGAAAAGTTCAAAAAAAACCAATCCTTACCTAACAAATTCCAAATTACTGAAATTACTTTAGTTTTTTATTAGTTGGTCAAACTCAAAAGAAAAGAACGAGTACACATTTTTTGGATTTCAAAATTTGAATTAAACTAGTAGTTAATCAAAGAATACATGATTTTCGAAAAGTTATCTTAGTAATTTCGTCTTTTCTTTTAATTCTATTTCTTCTCCCTGGTATTGAAAGAAAAGTGTGGGATATTCTAGCGTTTTCTACAAAGAAAAAAAATATCTTTTATTCGAATGGAGTATAATCAGTTCTATCATGAATTAGTTAATGATTATGAATAAACGAACTAATAAAAAAACGAGTTCTTTTTTTTATTGCGCCCGTTTTGGTATGGACCATCCTATTATTTCTATCAAAATAAAGTAATGTATTAACTACTCGATTTTGGTGTAATTATTTGCTCTATGCATATAAATTATCCTAATACGTAATAATAATTGAATTTTTTTCTTCATTTTCATAAAAATTTTACTTAATATTCAATATTAATAAAATGAATTATTGTCTTATTTCATTTTAAATATAAATAGTAACTTGATCATATTCATATCATTTGACCAATTCTAACTTCTTGATTTGAATATTTGAAATATTGGTTAAAGAAGAAAGATTCAGAATAATTAGGAATAGAAAATTCTATTTAAGTATTCCATATCTTGATTTTTTATTGAACCTATAAAAAGATATAAGAGCCGGTGAATTATAAAGAATTAATTAAAAATAAAAAGGTTTTTTTATGGAATATACATATCAATATTCATGGATTATCCCCTTCATTCCACTTCCAGTTCCTATGTTAATAGGAGTGGGACTTCTACTTTTTCCAACGGCAACAAAAAATCTTCGCCGTATGTGGGCTTTTCCTAGTATTTTCTTGTTAAGTATAGTTATGATACTTTCGGTCTATCTATCTATTCAACAAATAAATAGAAGTTTTATCTATCAATATGTATGGTCTTGGACCATTAATAATGATTTTTCTTTCGAGTTCGGTCACTTAATAGATCCACTTACTTCTATTATGTTAATATTAATTACTACTGTTGGAATTTTGGTTCTTTTTTATAGTGACAATTATATGTCTCATGATCAAGGATATTTGAGATTTTTTGCTTATATGAGTTTTTTCAATACTTCCATGTTGGGATTAGTTACTAGTTCGAATTTGATACAAATTTATATTTTTTGGGAATTAGTTGGAATGTGTTCTTATTTATTAATAGGTTTTTGGTTCACACGACCTAGTGCGGCGACTGCTTGTCAAAAAGCGTTTGTAACGAATCGTGTAGGCGATTTTGGTTTATTATTAGGAATTTTAGGTCTTTATTGGATAACCGGTAGTTTTGAATTTCGGGATTTGTTCCAAATATTGAATAACTTGATTTATAATAATGAGGTTCCTTTTTTATTTCTTACTTTGTGTGCCTTTCTTTTATTTGCAGGTGCAGTTGCGAAATCGGCACAATTCCCCCTTCATGTATGGTTACCTGATGCCATGGAAGGCCCTACTCCCATTTCGGCTCTTATACATGCCGCTACTATGGTAGCAGCGGGCATTTTTCTTGTAGCTCGACTTCTTCCTCTTTTTATAATCATACCTTACATAATGAATTTCATATCTTTAATAGGTATAATAACAGTATTATTAGGAGCTACTTTAGCTCTTGCTCAAAAAGATATTAAAAGAGGTTTAGCTTATTCTACAATGTCTCAATTGGGTTATATGATGTTAGCTCTAGGTATGGGGTCTTATCGAGCCGCTTTATTTCATTTGATTACTCATGCTTATTCAAAAGCATTGTTGTTTTTAGGATCCGGATCAATTATTCATTCAATGGAAGCTATTGTTGGATATTCTCCAGATAAAAGTCAGAATATGGTTCTTATGGGAGGTTTAAAAAAGCATGTACCAATTACAAAAACTGCTTTTTTAGTAGGTACACTTTCTCTTTGTGGTATTCCCCCCCTTGCTTGTTTTTGGTCCAAAGATGAAATTCTTAATGATAGTTGGTTGTATTCACCTATTTTCGCAATAATAGCTTGTTCCACAGCAGGATTAACCGCATTTTATATGTTTCGAATCTATTTACTTACTTTTGAGGGACATTTCAATGTTCATTTTCAAAATTACAATGGTCAAAAAAGTAGTTCCTGCTATTCAATATCTCTATGGGGAAAAGAAGTGCCAAAAACGATTAAAAATCATTTTTGTTTATTAAGTTTATTAACAATGAATAATAATGAAAGGGCTTCTTTTTTTTCGAATAAGACATATCAAATTGATGGTAATGGAAAAAACAGGATACGCCCTTTTATTACTATTACTAATTTTGTCACTAAAAATACTTTCTCTTATCCTCATGAATCGGACAATACCATGTTATTTTCTATGGTTATATTAGTGCTATTTACTTTGTTTGTTGGGGTCGTAGGAATTCCCTTTGCTTTTAATCAAGAAGAAATTCATTTGGATATATTATCTAAATTGTTAAATCCGTCTATAAACCTTTTACATCCGAATTCAAATAATTCGGTGGATTGGTATGAATTTGTGACAAATGCAAGTTTTTCTGTCAGTATAGCTTTTTTAGGAATATTTATAGCGTCTTTTTTATATAAGCCTATTTATTCATCTTTACAAAATTTGAACTTACTAAATTCGTTTTCTAAAAGGGGTTCTAATAGAATTTTAGGGGACAGAATAAGAAATGGGATATATGATTGGTCATATAATCGTGGTTACATAGATGCTTTTTATACAATATCCTTAACTCAGGGTATAAGAGGACTAGCTGAACTAATTCATTTTTTGGATAGACGACTAATTGATGGAATTACGAATGGTTTCGGTCTTACAAGTTTCTTTTTCGGAGAAGGTATCAAATATGTAGGGGGCGGTCGCATCTCTTCTTATCTCTTATTGTATTTATTGTTTGTATTAATTTTTTTATTAATTTATTCCTTTTTTTTTTTAATTTGAATTTTTTATAAGTTCTATTTTTTTTTTCAAAAAAAAAAAGGAAATTCTTATTCGATTTAATAGTCTTATTCTATTTAATAGTTGGAATAATTAATTTATTATTTAATAATTAATATTTAATTTCTTATTTCAAATTTCTTATTTATTATTTTATTTTTTATTTTTCAAACCATAAAAAAAATGGATCTTCTTTCAATTGAAATATTTCTAACTTCGAATTCTCTTTATTTTTATTCCTATCCATATAAGAAGTTTTATAAACTTGGCTATCTTTATAGAATGTCTCTTGAAAGTTGAATTCATCCCTTGTTTTTTCCTTTTCATTCACTCGGATCTCTTCCCTTTCATCGATTTTGTCCGGATCCTCCTTTTCTTCCGAAAAAAGAGAAGGATCTTCTTCGGTGGATCCCTCTTGTTCCTGTCTAGTCCCCTTCGTTTCGAAAGTTGTTTCTATTTCTACATCTGTTTCTTCCTCGCCTTCCCCCCTTTCTTCCGTTTCTGAGGTTTCTTTGAATTTTTTAGTAACAATGGGTGACGGTATTCTGCCTAAATAGTAAACACAGG